CTAGTGTTCCTACCCCAAGTGATAGATGATTGATTACAAGATGGTATATATTCTTTATAAAGGACCAGAAATACCTTGCTTACGTATCATTGGGAAGTGCATTAACATAAATACGGCGGTAAGAAGAGGTAATACAAAAGTGTGTAAACTATAAAAACGAGTCAAAGTGGATTGTCCTACACTAGCACTTCCGCGTAATAACTCTACCAGAGGCGAGCCTATTACAGGAATAGCGTCTGGTACGCCTGTTACAATTTTTACTGCCCAATAACCAATTTGGTCCCGAGGTAAGGAATAACCAGTTACACCAAAAGATGCGGTCAATACACCCAAAACCACACCTGTAACCCAAGTCAATTCACGAGGTTTTTTAAAGCCGCCGGTGAGATACACGCGAAATACGTGCAGGATCATCATTAGGACCATCATACTTGCCGACCATCGATGAACTGATCGGATTAACCAACCAAAATTAGCTTCAGTCATTATATATTGAACAGAAGCAAAGGCCTCCGTAACGGTCGGACGATAATAAAAAGTCATAGCAAACCCGGTAGCTACTTGTACTAAAAAACAAGTAAGCGTAATTCCCCCTAGACAATAAAATATGTTGACGTGAGGAGGAACATATTTACTAGTTATATCATCGGCAATTGCCTGAATCTCAAGACGTTCTTCGAACCAATCATAGATTTTATTGAGATAGGTAAATCAAGGGGACCCCCCCGGAGAACCGTATATGAAAATTTCATCTCGTACGGCTCAAACAGAAACACCCAAATACTAGTTCTAACGGATGTGTGTAATATAAAGTTTGAAATTTTTTAATTCTATGATTTATGATTCCATTTTTTTTTGAAGATACTAAAGAATAAAAATCCGAAAGCTCTTCTTTGTGGTTATAATGCCAAAAAATCAAGTCGGCTCATTCGTCTATATATTGATCGTTATAGGCCTCTTGAATCTTCTATTTACCTATTTTCTTTGGTGTTATTTATGTGTAATGCGGCTTTACTGCTGTTTTCTTTATTATTGATAGGAATTCTCTTGTTAAGACCCTATGAATTGATTAAAACCTCAGATTCATACTAAAACCACGATGATTCAATAAAACCCTTTCAAACTAAGTCTAAGTCCCAAAATTCCCTGAGTAAGAACCATTGGATCATCACTTATTCAATGAATAGATATAATGATTAAAAATCCAAACCAAAGAAACCTTTGTTTTGTCCTTTGATCAAAATAAGCATAAACGAAAGTTTGAAAGAATCAAAATATTTCTATTTATAACTTCTAACTCTTTGAAAAAATTTTTTGAAGTCCGGACACGAGGTCTGACTATTAAGTATGAATCATAGTTCTAATAGTAATCTATTTCATATATTCCGTGCTCCAGATACTAGAATGAATATCCGACGAAGTAAAACCATCTCTATCAAGATGACAGACCCATTCTCTGTACTATCCATAGGATCATTTATACCAAGTCACACACTCATATTCCGGAAATACAGAAACAAAGAAATTCCACGGTCAAACTACCAAAATAGAATGGGATAAAAATCAGAAACCTAAACGCTTCACTTTGTATTGAAAAAGCCAGTTAATGGTTCTTGGGAATCTAATTCATTGAAATTCCATCCAGTAAAATGGAAGAATTATAAATCTCCAAAATAATAGATAGGAATATCGCGAATAGAGCCATTGCGAGACCCATCAAAGGAGTAGTTCCCCACCCAGGAGCTACTTTACCATATTCTGAATTCAATGGTTTCAATAAACTCCCCGCATTAGTTCGTTTTGGGCGGCCAGATCTAGAACTACCTTCAACGGTTTGTGTAGCCATAATATTTTATATTCAGTAAGATCTGTTGACTTTGTATACCATTCCGTTGTAAATAAATGATCTTATCATAGATCCGTTGTGGTCTTAAAACTTTATAATGTCTTAAAACTATATAATCATGGAAACAGCAACCCTAGTTGCCATCTTTTTATCTGGTTTACTTGTAAGTTTTACTGGGTACGCCTTATATACTGCTTTTGGGCAACCCTCTCAACAACTAAGAGATCCATTCGAGGAACACGGGGACTAGTTGAAGTACGGATCCTCCCAATATTGGGAGGATCCGTACTTCAATTGAGATAATGACAAATCATTTCACCTTTTTAGTTGGAACTTTAGGCGGGTCTCGAAAAAAGATAGCGAAAAAAATTATTCCTAGAGTTGAGACTAAAAGGAATGTATAAACCAATGCTTCCATAGATTCGATCGTGGTTTACAATTATAGCTTCCATACCTGTTTATTTGGGATCGTCTCCCGGATAAATAAAGAACAAGAGTCAAAGAAAAGGCAGTGATTCAAATCAAGATTTATCTGGTACCCCATCTAAAAATCACAAAAAGAAAATAAAAATGAAAAGTAACAAGTAACAAAGCATATTGTATCAGACTACTTGTCTTCTTGTAGTTGGATCTCCAAGTTTTTGGAATGCTCCAAATTCCACTTGAGCATCTAAATCTGGATCAATACCAGCAAAAACATCTCGAAACAAGGTTCTAGCACCATGCCAAATGTGTCCGAAGAAGAAGAGCAAAGCAAACGAAGCATGTCCAAAAGTAAACCAACCCCGTGGACTGCTACGAAAAACACCATCGGATTTCAAAGTAGCACGATCTAATTCAAAAATCTCACCCAATTGAGCACGTCTAGCATATTTTTTCACAGTAGCGGGATCGCTATAACTGACTCCGTTGAGTTCGCCGCCATAGAACTCGACAGTTACACCTACTTGTTCGACACTATATTTAGATTCCGCCCTTCTAAAAGGAACATCGGCTCTAACAATTCCGTCTCCGTCTACCAAAACAACCGGAAATGTTTCAAAAAAAGTAGGCATACGACGTACAAAAAGTTCGCGCCCCTCTTTATCTCTAAAGATAGGATGTCCTAACCACCCAACAGCTATTCCATCCCCGTTGTCCATTGAGCCCGCTCTGAATAACCCCCCCTTTGCCGGATTATTGCCGATGTAATCATAAAAAGCTAGTTTTTCGGGAATTTTAGACCAAGCTTCAGATAAACTTTGATTTTCAGCCAACCCAGCACCAATTCTTCGATATATTTCTTGTTGGAAGTATCCTTGATCCCATTGATAACGAGTGGGACCAAATAATTCAATCGGGGTAGTTGCTGAACCATACCACATAGTTCCAGCAACTACAAAAGCGGCAAAAAAGACAGCAGCAATACTACTGGAAAGGACGGTTTCAATATTTCCCATACGTAATCCTTTGTATAGGCGTTGAGGTGGACGTACACTAAGATGGAATAGACCCGCCAATATGCCCAAGGTCCCTGCTGCAATATGATGAGAGGCTATTCCTCCCGGAACAAAAGGATCAAAACCCTCCACACCCCACGCTGGATTTACGGATTGTACCCTTCCAGTTAGTCCATAAGGATCGGACACCCATATTCCAGGACCATACAATCCTGTTACATGAAATGCACCAAAACCAAAGCAAGCCACCCCTGATAGAAATAAATGAATTCCAAAGATCTTAGGCAAATCCAAAGAGGGTTTTCCTGTACGTTCATCAGTAAATATTTCTAGATCCCAATACACCCAATGCCAGATAGCTGCCAAAAAGCACAAGCCCGAAAACACAATATGTGCCCCGGCCACACCTTCGTAACTCCAAATACCCGGATTCGTTACAGTACCCCCTGTGATACTCCAACCGCCCCATGAATTGGTTATTCCTAAACGAGTCATGAAGGGTATAACGAACATACCCTGTCTCCACATTGGATCAAGAACAGGATCAGAAGGATCAAAAACTGCTAATTCGTATAGAGCCATCGAACCGGCCCAACCAGCAACCAGAGCTGTATGCATTATATGGACAGAAATCAAACGACCGGGATCATTCAATACGACGGTATGAACACGATACCAAGGCAAACCCATGGAAATACCCCTTTATCAATGAAAAATAGACACAATGTAACTTTATTGCATTGGAAAAAACTATGCTGTGGACCCTCTTTTTAGTGGATTATCTTGGGGAAAGAATTAATATTTGTTTGATTTGTTTGATTCTTTTCAATTACTTTTAGTAATAATGAAACTATTTTGTTCGTAGGAACAAAAAGAAGCAGATCTATTCTACACCCGATAAGTACCAATACGCAATGGTAGGGGAGTTGATACCATTTTATATGAGTGAATGCATATATATATTTGTTCATCATTCAAAGGACTTATTTGTAATAATTTTCCTTTATTCATTTTGTCTTCTTTATCTTTATCTTTTTTTATAAACTTAGTCAATCTATGGCTAAAATATGATAAAGGCCAATATTAGTAGGACACTAAATCCATTGTTACGCTTTCACATCAAAGTGAGATATAGTACTTAATTTTTCTTTTATTTAATGCCTATTGGTGTTCCAAGAGTACCTTTTCGAAGTCCTGGAGAGGAAGATGCATTGTGGATTGACGTATAGTGCGACTTGTCAGATATATTGGGTCATATGGTATTTCCCCATTCTCTTCCCCGATCGAGATATCCTCCCCTTCGCCCAAGAAAGATTGATTGAATTATCAAAAATTTGGAGCGTGAAGTTCAATTAGATCCATTTTTTCGGGAGGGTATACAGATTAATATTATCAATTAGAATAATTTATGGTTATCTTGGTTAGGCCAATAAAATGAAGTATCCAGGCTCCGTTTAGAAAAAAACCGGTAAAAAATCTATTTATGATTACTATTTCTATCATATTCTATTTCTTTATATATTTATAATAGAAGTGATCTCAAACTGTTAATCAATCGAGTAATATGATGAATGCATTGAATATCTGTTGTAAGACATGAAATAAATTGTAAAAAGGAAGTCGTAGCAAAAGGACGTGGTATTGGGGCATTTGTCATATATGTGCAAATCCAAATCGGGCGGATCTTTACTCGGAGTAGAGCATAAACCTAAAAAAATTGAAGAAGCCCATTCAGGAACAAGAAAATTACATCGCGATTGAGATTGTATCTCGATGAAACAATACATCAATGAAAAGTTAGTTAGATAAATTTAGTAATTTTTTTTTATAGATAAACAAAACAGGCCAAAACCCATCTTTTTTGAAAAATGAAAGAAAAGCCCCTTTTTATAAGTTAAAAGCCTGGTATGAAAAATAAAATAAAAGAAAGCGCTAGAATCTACATCTACACATTGATTCTTTTTTTTTTTTTTCGTTATTTTTGTTGAACCGTATGCATCAAAAGGTGCATGTACGGTTTCTAAGGGATACAACTTTATCCCAATCAACCGACTTTATCGAGAACGATTACTTTTTTTAGGCCAAGGGGTTGATAGCGAGATCTCGAATCAACTTATTGGTCTTATGGTATATCTCAGTATAGAGGATGATACCAAAGATCTATATTTGTTTATAAATTCTCCTGGCGGATGGGTAATACCCGGAGTAGCTATTTATGATACTATGCAATTTGTGCGACCAGATATACAGACAATATGCATGGGATTAGCCGCTTCAATGGGATCTTTTATTCTGGTCGGAGGAGAAATTACCAAACGTCTAGCATTCCCTCACGCTTGGCGCCAATGAGTTTTTTATTTGATTTGAGAGAAAAAAGAAGACTATGCCTTCGCGCTATATGAAATATGAATATATAAGTAATAATAGCATGGCACTTCGAATTCGATATGATAAATTTTTTTAACCCTTAAATTATGTATCGAAAGAGTAGTATGAGATAAAAGGTATTTCCGATTTTATCTAATCTATCGGGAGGCCTATTTCAGCGTCACAAACTTTTTTGTTTTCACGCCGGGAGGCTCTTAACAATATTTAGGTTATGAAAGAATATGAAAATAAAAAAAATCTTGTTTTTTTATTTGAAAAAAAAAAAAAAGAAACTTTGGGATTGCTAAATAACAGACGAAATAAATATATAAAGCAACGGAGCCATCATAGTATTTTTGAACTACTCCAAAAACAAAAAGAAGGGTGGTTATTGGATCATTTACCAACCCGAGTCTGATAGACCCTATATTTAATTTATTTGATATTTAAGTAAGGTAAAAACGAATTCCATTATAGAGCCGTATGCAATGCGTAAAAGATGCCTGTACGGTTGTTCAATTATATATTTTATTATTCTTTATCTCTTCACCTTATCATCATGCGAGATAGAATAAACATTTATTATGTTATATCATCAGGGTAATGATCCATCAACCTGCTAGTTCTTTTTATGAGGCACAGACGGGAGAATTTATCTTGGAAGCGGAAGAACTTTTGAAGCTGCGCGAAACCGTCACAAGGGTTTATGTACAAAGGACAGGCAAACCCTTATGGGTTGTATCCGAAGATATGGAAAGAGATGTTTTTATGTCAGCAACAGAAGCCCAAGCTCATGGAATTGTTGATCTTGTAGCGACTGAATAAAAAAGAAAAAATAACAAAAATTTCAGACGAATTGGTGATTTGAGATTTTATCTTCTTACCGGATTTAATATTCTATTCATTAATCGATTTAATATTCTATTCATTAATCTATTAATATAGAAATAAAATAATTCATAATCATCCGGTTAAGATCGATCTAAACCAGCCCATTATGTATATGATTCAATATGCCAACTATTAAACAACTTATTAGAAACACAAGACAGCCAATCAGAAATGTCACGAAATCCCCCGCTCTTGGGGGATGTCCTCAGCGACGAGGAACATGTACTAGGGTGTATGTGCGACTCGTTCAGATCATGGGCTAGGACAAAAGAAAGAAAACAATTGATCCAGTATCAACGATCAGTACCAGTGAATAGACTAGAATGGAAGAACTCCATTCAATATCTAAAAATAAAAAAGATCTATCCTTCTATTGTGGTATCAAATGTATGGTTTCCGTTGGTGCAAATCCAATCAACTCCGTTTTAAATTTAAGATGAGAAAGAATTCTCCATTGATAGCAAATGATATCCATTAAGCAGGGGAAATACTATTTTAAAAAGCAGAAAAATTATGCCTTACTCTTGCAAGAACGGACTAACAGGGTCAGCTACTCAGCTAATCTTCATAATTAAATACCGTTACTGTATAAGTAGATCTCATTGTGAAAGACCTCGTACTGGATAATTATGGGTAGAGCCAAAGAGTGTGAACTGTACAAGTTAACAATAACATTGATTAAATGAAAGAAGGGCTCCGGTGTATAGAGAGGACCTCACCGTTTAAGAAGTAACCATAGAAACGATGGAACCCACTATATCCATTTATATTTACTACTTTTATGTGTTTTTGATACCTAATATCAATACAATTTTTTCTAGGCATTTCACCTAGAAAAAAAAAAAAAATCGTGGTCGGGAAGGTTATAGTAGCAAAAGCCATTGGAATTCAAATTTTATACATTGGAAGAATCCGTTTTGTTATTAATAGACTAGGATACGGGAAGGGAATAACTGAAAGAAAGGAAATCGATTAGTTATTCATCAAAGTTTCATTTATTCAATGACCAGAATTAAACGAGGGTATATAGCTCGAAGACGTAGAACAAAAATTCGTTTATTTGCATCAACCTTTCGAGGGGCTCATTCAAGACTTACTCGTACTATTACTCAACAGAAAATAAGAGCTTTGGTTTCGGCTCATCGGGATAGAGGTAGACAAAAGAGAGATTTTCGTCGGTTGTGGATCACTCGGATAAATGCAGTAATTCGCGAGAATAAAGTATACTTCAGTTATAGTAAATTTATACACAATCTGTACAAGAGACAGTTACTTCTTAATCGTAAAATACTTGCACAAATAGCTATATTAAATAAGAGTTGTCTTTATATGATTTCCAATGAGATCATAAAATAAAGAGATTGGAAGGAATCCGTTGGAATAGTTTAAATGGAGTTCCCTGGAGAATGAACTCTGGGAAGGTAGAGTAGAAATTAGTATGATAAAATATGATAAAGTCATCAAAATGAAGAAAGACGTTAAATAAAAAATATTTATTCCTCTTCTCCCATTTTTTTTCTTACGACAGGACATTTCGATTTTACGATTTTTCGAACAAAAAAAAAAACGTCAATCCGCATTTGAGTTTGGATTGGAATTTTATTTTGATTCAATTCAATTGAAGAGTCAACCTATTTTTTTTCTGGTTCTAAGACCAGCAGCTCTAGCGGTTGACTCGCTTCTTTCAAATTGTTTCTCATTATTAAGAAAAGGTAACGGAGATAAAATACGAGCTTGTTTTATAGCAATAGTAATTAATCGTTGTTGTTTTAAGGTCAATCTATTCACCCGTCTAGATAATATTTTTCCTTGTTCGCTAATAAATCGACTAATTAAACTCATGTTTCTATAATCAATTCGATCCCCCGATTGGATCGGAGGCAAACGCCTACGAAAAGATCGCTTAGATTTAAGAAAGATTCGCTTGGATTTATCCATGGTTTGTTTATTCCTTATCCTGAAAATCCCAATCCTATTTCTTAATTCTACATCATCTTTGATCCGATCGAAATAGGATTTGGTTTGTTTATATTTATTTGTTTCTATTTAAATAAATTAAAAAATAAATTAAAATAAATTATATATATATATTGTTATATATAATATGTAATTTTTCATCTTCCTTGGAAGACTGACACACGAGCGATCGGGTCGATCTATTTCTTTATCTCCCCATGAATCGTATGTTTGTAACAACAGGGACAGAATTTTCTCAATTCCAATCGACTAGGCGTATTGTGTCGATTCTTTTGAGTAATATATCTGGAAATGCCCATTGATTCCTTATTAACACGATTTCGAACACAACTGGTACATTCCAAAATAACCGTTACTCGGACATCTTTACCCTTAGCCATGAACCTCCTTTGGTTTTTGATTCACTCAATTCTTTAATTTTCCGACCCGAAGCAAGGAAGAAGAAAGGACACAAAAATAGAAGCAGGTAACTCGAAATCAAATTATGAAAGAAATATTTTGTTGCAATCAATATAGTAATAAATAATAAGTAATATAATGATTTCTAACTATATTTATAATTTTTAATTGCCGTACAGTATTTCATTTTCAGTTAAGTATCTTGTATGATATTGTTGCCCCAACCACCGCATTTCCGTTCTATTATTAATTTAATTTGAGCCTGAGCCCGAGTTCATAGTTTCACTGAGGGTGAAACCGCTTTTTCTTTGTTTTTTTTTTTTTAGAAAGAATAAGTAAAAAAAGAAAAAACAAAGAAAAAAAGAAGGGAGGGGTAGGGATTAGTTACAGATATTTGATTGTATCTCTAATCTTCTTCCCCCTTCCCATATCAATAGCTAGAATGAAAAAAAGGGGAATATCAACGCATCCGGAAAAAAACGATTGATCTCTATCAATAAACCTGCTAAAGCCCCGAACCATAGAGTACTTACTACCGGTGCCACGGAGAGATATGTTTTTAGATCTCGCATTTTAAAAACTCCTCTTTCTGTATTCGTTATTGTAATTTTATTGTAATTTGTAATACCTAATGGTAATACATATATGACCGGATGTGTATATGTAGTTAATGACTTACCACTTGTACGCGGAGTTCCTAATTCAAATTGAAATGTACAAAATAGATATTTATTTAAAGAAAAAAATACGTCCATTTCCGCCTTAAATTCCTAAAAAATATTAATTTTTTGTGATTTTTTGTGGTAGATTTCATATTTATTTCATACTTTATATAAGTCTTTTACCATATTATATGTTTGTTATATGATATATGAGACCAAAAGGAAGAAGGAAGAAATGATAAGATAGTTTGTGTATATCAATGTAGGAAATAAAGATGTGGAAAACAAGGCAGGGATTCTCTACAATGACACTGTAGACCAATTGAAAGGGATGTAGCGCAGTTTGGTAGCGCGTTTGTTTTGGGTACAAAATGTCACGGGTTCAAATCCTGTCATCCCTACCTATTACTTATCTTCTG